GAAGATAAAAAATATGAAATTGATCCTTTATTTGGTCCTTATTAGGTTCAACCTGAATTTTTGTATTAAATTTCCACCCCAAATATTTTCTATCCGTATTTTTTTCCATATATATAATATCGCTTTTTCCTAGATAATTCTTCATAGGAATATTCTTGAGTATGTTAAAAAAGTTTTCTTTATTTCTGGTGGAATTTTCCTGCTTCTTATTTCTTTCTAATGATGTTCTATAAATACAGGATTTCTTCTTAGTTTCAGAATTAATATATTTATATGATAAAAGATCATATCTATAGTTTTTTTCAAAATTATCCTCCTTATTTGATAATAAATAGACTTGTTTTTTTTTGTAATCAAAAAAAGGGTCTTTTTCATAGGAATACCATTTCTTTAAATCATTATTTTGAGAGGTATTTATCCCATTTCGCCATTTTTGGGGGACTAATCTAGACCATGTAATCTGAGATAAATCGTATTGATAATGACCTCTTAACCAGTTTTTCCATGGATTCATTCCATAATTTGGAAGTTTCTTATGTCTTATTTCGGAATCTAATATTCCTTGTCTTCCAAAAAAATCCTTTATTTCATTCTTAAGAAAAAAAGATGGTCCATTATCTTGAAGAATAGATCTTAACTTATTGAAGTTAATTGCTTGGGTTTGTGATAATTTAAAAAATACATATTTTTGTGACAAGTAAGATAAATCAAAAAAAATATGTGACTTTCGCTTACTATTTCTAAGATTATCAAATATCTTTTTTATAGTCATAGGCGAAATAAAGTCAATTTGATTTTGTTTTGTTTTATTAATCCTTTCTTGATCTTGATTTCTTTTATTATTGTCAATGTATTTCTCAACAATTTTTTTTGTTGATTCCATAAAAAGGTATATAGTGATTCTGCGCATATTAATGATACATAGAAAGATATCAATGTATATTTTTTCAATGCAAAATTGAATTATTAATTCAATATTTTTTCTTTTTAATAGTTTCCAAATTTTTGGGGGTGATTCTCCATTATTCTTTTTATTTTTTTTCATTATTTCTATTTGATTTCTGATTGTGTTTCTTCTATCAATTCTATGTTTCATTTCTTCTTTTGTCTGTAAATAATTTGTCCAACCTGTAGCTCGATTTTGACTAAGTGATTCATGAATTATCTTATTACTGATTATAGAATCATTTTCTGTTTGAGTTTGACTTGATTCATATATTTCTCTCGGTATAAATAATGGAATTTTTGTTCCTTTTAAAAGTTCTTTTATTATTTGTTTTACAAATAAAACAGCTTTTGTTTGTTTCTTTGTTATTTTTTTAAAAACTCTTCGAATTCTAAAATTGAATTTTCTGATTTCGACTTTATAGTCTAGATCTTTAAAAATAGGTTCAAAAAAGGAAGGTGTTTTTCGAGGAGGCCCAAAAGGATATTCTGTTTCCATTCCCAAAACTGTTAAAAAACAAGAATCAAAATCATCCTGTTGCTTTCGATCACTATCAGAGAGTCGTAGTTTAGATCTGTGCCAAGGTTTCAAATGAAAAGGATATAGGATTTTGATCTGAAAACCTTCTCTTAACCAATTTTTAGGAAATTCCGTTTTGGAGAATTGAAGACCATTATAGCTGCACTTTAGATAAATTTCTCTATTCCAATCTTGGAAATCCTCATACCATTCCGGAGATTGCCGTAATAAAATACGGCCAATATTCTTAACTATTATGAATAAGGGTAATTTAATATATCTTCTAAAAATTGATTGAGCTAGTAACAGAACACTTCTTGTTTTTTGTGCATATGGAATGTTATCCCAGAATTCCATTGCGTCTTCCTGGTTATTTTTTTTTATTTGGAATTGTTGATCTAAAATTTCGAATTCTGACTTTTTACCCAACCAATCTCTAATATTAAAAAAAAGTTTCATTAGGTTGGATATAGGAAAAGGAAAATCCTCTATTTTTTCCAAAAAAAGGGGGGAATGGGGATTTCCTTGAGAGGGGCCCCAAATAACCATTTTACGCCTTTGAACGCGCATAGATCCTTTTATTACGGCTCGACGAAAATCCGGTTCTTCTAAATAACTTATAAAACCCGAATCTCTATTAAATTTTCTATAAAGATTATAATTCTTGAAATGAGATTTCTTAAAACTTCGTCTGGAACGAGTTAAAAAAGCTATACGTTTAAATCTTCTTGTTCGAAGCTGGTGATCCAGCCCTTGCATTATGCCTTGTTCTTTTCGTCGTTTTTTAAAATGTTGTTCCAACTCATTGATTAATTTGTATGACCATCGAGGTGGTTTTTTACCTATTTTGTTTATTCCAATAGATTTTTTTTGACGCTTAGGGTTAGTTAGAATTGCGTTCAATGAAAACCTTAACCTATTATTTGAATCTATTTTTACTTGTTTTTTTTCTGATCTTTCGATTTTCTGTTCATATTCTGGAGAATTAGGATAGGGAAGAAGGATATCATGAATTTGATTTAGTTCAGATGTTTC